ATTACTTTCTAGTTTACTCTTTCATTTTCTCTTAAAAAAATTCTTAGTAGGAAATTCAATACAATAGTCAATTAAAATTTTAGAATAATAATTCTAATACTAATAATAAGAGACTGTAAATGAAAGTCTCTTTCTCGTACTCATTTTCATTTTCCAGCACATTGTTGAAACAAATTTCCGTAAAGAAAGAGAATAGGTATTTATTTCTAAGTTAGCCTATAAAATATCTAGGACCAAGAGGATTTAATCGGCAATATCGACAGATTGCCGCGTAGCCCAAAGAGATATGAAAATGAAAAAAAAAAGCCTCACTTTTCAAATTTTGAATTTGAATATCAGAATAGTGGATATAAGTCTGATTCAAGGGGTTAGGTTCACTTACTTTTGTTGATTTCTTCATTGATTTGATTGCAATAATAAAAAATAGGCAATTAGGAATATTTTGAGATTCAAGTAGACAACTTATTATTGTTCATTATAAACTTAATACTATTAAGTTTAATATATGTTAAAGATAACAAATATAATAGCAAATGTTCAACCCTTAATAATTACTATTAATTACTATAATTAGAAATTCATTCTAATTAATATAGATATAGTTTAATTATATTAATTAGAATGAAAATAATTCTATTAATTTAGAATAGAATTTATTACTTTTTTATTATAAATATAAAAAAATATCTATTCTCCCTTCAAATATGAATACTACCATGGGAATTTTATGAAAAACCAAAGCCCCTTATCGGATTTGAACCGATGACTTACGCCTTACCATGACGTTACTCTACCACTGAGTTAAAAGGGCATGTTTGATTCAATTCCTGAATAAGCCGCCAGTCACTATGTATTAAATGTATATATATTATATGTATAGAAATAAATCTTATACATATAAATATATCTTATGCGTTCTACTATATTTTAAACGTATAGCGGTTCACTCAGGAACGATAAATTAGAGTTCCATAATTGAGTTAAGTTATAGGGTATACCTTTAAGTAGAAGTAAAAAAGGTTTTTTTTTCAAAAATATCAATGCAAGGCATTTTTTTAAGACAGACCCTGATTGCCATCATAACGAAATTCATTTGATTGATATATGTACCTAAATCCAAAATATTTCATCAAATCATTAATAAAGCTATTATGCTTTTCCCCCAAACCAAATTCTTATATAAAAAAAAGAATATTAACTAAAAAAAAAAAAAGAAAATAGATTTCTTTATTGAATTTACGATTCCATTAGCATTATATTGACAATTTAAAAAAACTCTTCATACTATGATCATAGTATCATGGCGGTTGTACAAGTATGCCCCCATCGTCTAGCGGTTCAGGACATCTCTCTTTCAAGGAGACAGCGGGGATTCGACTTCCCCTGGGGGTAGGGTACTACGAAAGGAAGTTGATCGTGGATTATCACTAAGCTTGGATTGAGTTTTCCCGGGTCGATGCCCGAGTGGTTAATGGGGACGGACTGTAAATTCGTTGGCAATATGTCTACGCTGGTTCAAATCCAGCTCGACCCAATAATTCGTCGAGCCACCATGAAATGATATAATAGAACCCATTTGGTCTTCTTCAGAAATGCTCGATCTCAATAGAAAAAACGTAAAATTTTGAGATTAAGATATTGATATATCTTAGCTTTACCAATATGGCTATTTATTTGTTCCAACAAATTTTGGTCTTGCTAATGATCTAGATTCATATCAAGATCTGCAAGCGTAAAGTCTACGGAAAAGAAGAAAAAAAGTCCTTTTTCTTTGAAAGATTGACTGTCCAATTGATTTGGAAATAATGAAAAGATTGGGATTATTAGTAATTCATGCCACTCTTTGTAAAGAACATATCCATATCGAAAGTATTTGAGTGAAATCATAGGAATATCTATACTTTACACTTTATTTTATTTTGTTATTGCCTTGGGATTGTAGTTCAATTGGTCAGAGCACCGCCCTGTCAAGGCGGAAGCTGCGGGTTCGAGCCCCGTCAGTCCCGATGGATCCAAATCCACTAAAAAAATACAGCAATTCCTCTTTTTTTTTTCTATAAACTAGTGCTCGCGCCCTATACAATCATTTGATGAAGTATCATCAAAGCGCTGAAAAAAAATAAAAAAATTTGAATAAAAAGAAAATAAAGTGAAAAGTTTTTTTAATTGTATCAGGAATTTACGTTGGAATTCAGTATAGTATGGATAAAAGATCTTCCTGTGTTATACTATTCAATTCTTGACGATGAATCAACTTGTCAGATATTCTTATTCATGCTATTGATCCGATTCGATTACATCGAGTGTAATTCATATTCATTCCATTGAATTTCTAGACAAAAGATTTATGATCTCTATGGGATTAAATCCCGAGTTATTGCGAATTAAAGAAAAATGAAATAACAAATATTATGGAAGTAAATATTCTCGCATTTATTGCTACTGCACTGTTCATTCTAGTCCCTACTGCTTTTTTACTTATAATATACGTAAAAACAGTAAGTCAAAGTGATTAATTTGAATTAAAAATGAAACTTGTGACTTTTTAGTTCTTATCAATGATTGAAGAAAATAAATAAAAAGGATTCAAATTTCGCGTTTTAACTCAAATGATCGAAATCTACTCATCAGTATTCTATCAAAACAGTAGTCTATGAGATACTATCTAGTAGGTTAGAAAAATTTTTCTACCCTACTAGATCGTATGGTGCTGTATAAAGTTTATTGTAATGCAGATATAGATTAGTTTAATATATATCAATCGACAGTATTATCTTCATATATATTGATATATAGATATAAATTCATATATAATGTCCATAGTGTTATGTCCCAATTCTATTTCTTTGCTTCATCTATTCCTAATTGATTTACTAATCAATCTGAAATAATCCCAAAGACAGCTTTTACTCTTCTGATTCTCTTTCATAGATTTCTCATTATTTTGAATATGAATTTCGATATCCATAGAAATAGAAAAATTCAAATCAATTAAGGAATAATAAGGGGGGTATGTTTCTATTCTATTATTATAATAGAATAAAATAAAAAATAGAATAAAATAAAATTAAGTAGTCTTATTGTTAGCATTCCCACAAAGAAGTATTTGATTGAGCTGTTGACAGAGGTTCCAGGGTTTCATGGTAACTTCTTTGGATTTTGAAATAAAAAAAATTTCAATTGAAAATCAAATCAAAAATTAAAGTATTTGTAGAACAGAACGATCTAAAAAAAATTGATACAGCTTGATTCCTAAACTGAATTAGTAGTACTTCTAGAGTCCACTTCTTCCCCATACTACGAGTGAAAGGGAAAATGTAAAGACTACCATTAAAGCAGCCCAAGCGAGACTTATTATATCCATGTGAGTTTTGTCCTCGATCTCTATGAAGGAATTATTTCATTATTGTTCACTAATAATAGTAGAATTTCTATTGCATAGTAAAAAAGGGATTCTGATCCAACACCTTGATGAAACAATTCAATAAATCCAAATCCAATTAGAACGGTTATTATAATTATAAGATTTAGAGTATAATCCTAAAACATTTAAGTACAATCAAAAAAAATACACAGCGACGACCTTTGAAGTAGTATAAGTAACAAAAGAATGTTAATAGCATGTCAGAATAATAAAACCTATTCTTTCTTTTATCGCCTTTCATTAAGTCAAAAAAACAAATATATATATAGAATCAAGATCGATCATTATATATCGAATATCCTTATTTTCTGTCTTTTTCTTTTATTTGATATAAATATCACCATACCCGATTTGCCCTATGAAACAATTGAAGACATATTATTATGTTCTTGATTCGAGCTTAAAAAAAGTGAAAATTGGCGTTTGTACTTTAATTTTTAACTTTATATACTTTGATTTAACTAAAAGTATATATAAAGTTAAAGTAAAGATAATTATCCATTCACATTCACATTCAATGGAATTACTATTGATTGAATGCCAGAGTACTCAGAAACTTTCATGAGTATGGATCCAAAGTGTCTTCGGTTCTTTCCGAAACTAAAAATGGAATTAGATCCCCCATATCCAATCTAATTCAAGACTTAGCCAATAGCCACTCCATTAATGGCTATCATATCAAAATTTACCGGTTTTTTTCACGACTATAATCTTTCCTTAAACCCTATAATTTAAGGCATTTTATCAAGCATAACCCCCAGCCCAGATACTTAGAATCAAGCAAGTAGCCAGAGTCTTTTTCCTCCGTTTGCTTCGACTGGAAAAACCTAGCAAGTTATCAAAACAGAATAAGGTATTTCGATTCTTTTGTTTATCAGGCGACACCCGGATTTGAACTGGGGAAAAAGGATTTGCAGTCCCCCGCCTTACCGCTCGGCCATGCCGCCAAAACGATACAAAATAGATGACAAAATTTCCTCTTTCTATTGAAAAAGAAACCTAATATGGTTTTCAGTTACAAAACCAAAAAGTTAGGACAAAGTTGAACCCTTAACTATTGATTGTAAATTCATGAATGATTCTTGAATTTCAATCTAAAACTGTGTTTACGTTGTGTTTACTTAATGATATAAGTAAATTGAGGCGGATTTCTTTTTTTTAATTCAATAAAATCCGCATCAATTTCAATTCTAAGAGCTATTATAGCTATATGTAAACCTCATAATGTAAATTGTTACACAGATATTATCTAATCAGGTATATTATCTGTATATCATGTTTCTATTTATAGGCAATTTTAGGTAATTTTCAAGAAATTATCGTGCTTCGCTTTTTACAATTTTTCTTGAATAGATTGAATATATAAAAGAGAAAGTTTTCTAAAGCGTGACAGGTGCTGTTCCGAATAAAGCTGTAATGTAATAGAAATAGAATAAAAAAGAAAAAAAAAAAGGGGGCGTATATATAGATAGCTGTAGTTATCTCTGCGCGTGCTTAATAAAAATAAAAAGGCTTTTTTTACTTACACATTTTTACACTCATATATTCTATGAATTCGATTAAAAAAAAGAGGTAAAGGTGTCTCTCTTCTATGCGAATTTTTTTTGAACAATTGAATCCATGAAAAAGTCAAGTGCTAAAAAGATCAATTCTATATTTTCTACGATTATTATGTCTTTATCTCATTATCTCATTTTATCTCATTGAACAGCTCAAATGCTAAATATTCAATATATTGACATTTATAGTATTCAATTGGGTTGGAATACGGAATATCATAATAATGGTAGAAATGAAATCATTTTTTGTTTTGATATTCTATACAAAACACCCTAAATCTAAGTGGAATTTATTGATTCCTTTCTGTTTGTATTTGGTGTAAATCCCGATAGGTAAAATTTCATGTAATTCAGTAAACCAAATAGAAATTCCATCATTGCTATATTGATCCATATGATTTCATGAAGAATGAGCAAAAAAAGGGATTATTTTCTAGAAAAAGGGAAGGTAAAAAAATGCTTGGGGGTAGAAATGAGGAAATGTCTACAATACCCGGATTTAATCAGATACAATTTCAAGGGTTTTGTAGGTTTATTGATCGGGGCTTAACAGAAGAACTTTATAAGTTTCCAAAAATTGAAGATATAGATCAAGAAATTGAATTTCAATTATTTGTGGAAACGTATCAATTGGTAGAACCTTTAATAAAAGAAAGAGACGCTGTATATGAATCACTCACATATTCTTCTGAATTATATGTATCCGCGGGATTAGTTTGGAAAACCTGTAGAGATATGCAAGAACAAACTCTTTTTTTTGGAAACATTCCTCTAATGAATTCCCTGGGAACCTCTATAATAAATGGAATATACAGAATTGTGATCAATCAAATATTGCAAAGCCCCGGGATCTATTACCAGTCAGAATTGGACCATAACGGAATTTCGGTCTATACCGGCACCATAATATCAGATTGGGGAGGAAGATTAGAATTAGAGATTGATAGAAAAGCAAGGATATGGGTTCGGGTGAGTAGGAAACAGAAAATCTCTATTCTAGTTCTATCATCAGCTATGGGCTCGAGTCTAAGAGAAATTCTAGAGAATGTTTTTTACCCTGAAATTTTCTTGTATTTCTTGAATACTAAGGAGAAAAAAAAAATTAAGTCAAAAGAAAATGCCATTTTGGAGTTTTATCAACAATTTGCTTGTGTAGGCGGAGATCCGGTATTTTCGGAATCCTTATGCAAGGAATTACAAAAGAAATTTTTTCAACAAAGATGTGAATTAGGAAGAATTGGTCGACGAAATATGAATCGTAGACTGAATCTTGATATACCGCCGAACAATACATTTTTGTTACCGCGAGATATATTGGCAGCTGCGGATCATTTGATTGGAATAAAGTTCGGAATGGGTATGCTTGATGATATGAATCATTTGAAAAATAAACGTATTCGTTCTGTAGCGGATCTCTTACAAGATCAATTCAGATTGGCCCTGGTTCGTTTAGAAAATATGGTTAGAGGAGCTATGTGTGGAGCAATTAGACATAAATTGATACCGATTCCTCAAAATTTGGTAACTTCAACTACATTAACAACTACTTATGAATCTTTTTTCGGATTACACCCATTATCTCAAGTTTTGGATCGAATAAATCCATTGACACAAATAGTTCATGGGAGAAAGGCGAGTTATCTGGGCCCTGGAGGATTGACCGGGCGAACTGCTAGTTTTCGGATACGAGATATCCATCCTAGTCACTATGCACGCATTTGCCCTATTGATACGTCCGAAGGAATCAATGTTGGACTTATTGGATCCTTAGCAATTCATGCGAGGATTGGTCATTGGGGATCTCTACAAAGTCCCTTTTATAAAATCTCTGGGCGATCAAAAAAAGTACGGATGCTTTACTTATCATCAAGTAAAGATGAATACTATATGGTAGCGGCAGGAAATTCTTTAGCACTGAATCGAGGTAGTCAGGAAGAACAGATTGTTCCGGCTCGATACCGTCAAGAATTCCTCACTATTGAGTGGGAACACGTCCATTTTCGAAGTATTTTCCCCTTCCAATATTTTTCTATTGGAGCTTCCCTAATTCCTTTTATCGAACATAATGATGCGAATCGTGCTTTAATGAGTTCTAATATGCAACGTCAAGCAGTTCCGCTTTCGCGATCGGAAAAGTGCATTGTTGGAACTGGGTTGGAATGTCAAGTGGCTCTCGATTCCGGGGTTCCCGCTATAGCCGAAAATGAGGGAAAGATCCTTTCTACCGATATTGACAAGATTCTTTTATCGGGCAATAGAGATACTTTAACTATTCCATTAGTTACATATCAACGTTCCAACAAAAATACTTGTATGCATCAAAAACCACAAGTTGCGCGAGGTAAATATATTAAAAAGGGACATATTTTAGCGGACGGTGCTGCTACAATTGGTGGCGAACTCGCTTTGGGAAAAAATGTATTAGTAGCTTATATGCCGTGGGAAGGTTACAATTCTGAGGATGCAGTACTCATTAACGAGCGTCTAGTATATGAGGATATTTATACTTCTTTTCAC